AGGGCTTGTAACTAAAAGTCGTCTTAATAGTTTTTCTCTTCCTCTACCTTCACTCGCTGCCTTGCCTTCGACGACTCAAACTAGGAGTGACTATTGTTTTCTTGTAGTTTCCATACGTGTAAGTGACCTTGTCCGATAGGTTGCCTAATGGTGCAAGTGTTAGTTAGGTGTTCCCGATCGACTAACTGTTGTGAGAATTAGTTAATTAGGAGTTGTGCCTTAATCTTCCGAAGGTGCTTGAAAGTCTTTTTACTTATGGCATAACCGATCCTGCTAGTTAGCAAGCCTTGCCATTCGGATCCCTATCTTAGAAATCCCCTCTTGCAACGAGGCCTTTTTTATATTATTTAAGCTAGCTCTGAAATCCTTTATTTGATTGAGATCTCCCCGGGTTCAAACGATCCGACAAGGCGGGTCTTCTGGACTTTACCCTTCGTTCCAAGCCCCTGGCTAGTAAAGAACTAATTCCTGCGGTACTTATTCCTAGATATGGATACCAACCCCACTATTGAGTTAGAACCGGGGATCCTCAAACCTGATTAAGAGATCTCGATCGAACTGCCGGGGCGAATAGCGAAGCACAGGCCCCCTCTCTATAATAAATGTATTAATATCAAAAGATGTGGGAAAGGTTGCTGAGATCGATACGCCTAATCAGAGACGTAGACGGCGTTCCGAGCTGTACGAACTGAACCAGCTCGAAGTCAACTAATCGGCGAGGGGAGAGCTGTGCTCAACCGTATTATACACTTACTTTGCCAATCCTCCTTGATCCTGGACATGGCCCGAATGGACACTCCGAAGCAATGGGAACAACTACGAACCCCCTACCTATATACCATACATATAAAAGCAGCGGGGAAGATAGCGAGAGAGGGGCAGATAACGGAACACGGGGGAGTGCTGAAATGATGCGCATCTATCCCCTACATGCGTTTGAGACGGCGGCCCCAGCGCGGATACGACGATTGAAACGGACCTGAAATCTGTAAATGTGCCGGCAGATACCGGGCAGATGCCGCCCGGGCAGGATAATGAATTCTTCCCCGATTACCTAATACGGAGGGATTACTTTGGTTTTCATTCCATTCCTTAAACGCAGATCGGTTGTTTAAAATCAATCTTGAAACGGAAACTGGGGTGGGCTTACGCCTATCAATGCCCGCTTCATTTGAAAGCCCCTATCAATGAAACATTGAGGCGGGGTGGGTTGGTTGGGGAGAGTAGATAGCCTACATCGTAAATTAGCCCAATAAAGGTGGTGATATTTATTAGTAACCTACATTGAAACCTATCAAGGTTGTGATTGATAGATAAAAGGATAAAAGTTCGGCTTGTTAATACGTATATAAGAGACGTTATAGTCTTGGGACATATAGAACAGAACAAAAGGTGGTGTTGGGATTCAAACTTAACAACCTGCCATCTCACCCTTCAATCATTTCTTTTGAGTCTCTCCTTTGCGTCAGTTGCAGAACCTTAGAGGGTGAATAAGATCTTGTGAGATTGCTAACACCGACCGACTGAATTGCTGGGAATGACCTTCGAGTCCCTAGCAAGCTTTCTGGATGAACTTCCCTCGGGAGAGCTTAGACGGCTGGAGATGGCAAGGCAGCATGAGAGCCAGGTGCCTTAGCTATTACTTTACTGAATCGGAACCTACGGTCGGTAGGGAGAAGCGGATGGATGCTTCTGATTATCGCTGGAGATGCTCACCGAACCACCGGTGGATATTCCGCGGCTAGACCGCCCTTTAATAACCGATCGGCAGCGTTTCATCGAGCTGCAGCAGCGCTTTAGTCTTTATTATTTTGGTCGTAACCGCATAACGGACTTGGCAGAATTCGCCGGCCGATTAGAGCGATGCGTTCCAATAGAAAAAAAGATCGAAGCTGCTTTGGTCTTCGATGGCTATGCTCGCGATCGAATCCGGGGTCAGATAGGCCAAATCCGGCCTATTCTCTTTTCACATCCCACTCGAGTGCTCCTTCTATCCGAAGGCACGCTGGAGCGGTACTTAGATGAGATCCAAACGAATGGAACGCGGCAGAGCACTCCCTATAGGCGGGTAGTACGCGCCATTCGTAATCATAATCTTGTGCTTTAGTCTTGGATGGAATCCCTTCTCTTCTAGGAAGTCAAATTCCTAGAATTGCGGTTAGTCTCGCGACCTCTTTCGTTGCCGCCCCCCCCATGCTCCCACGGTCCGCTTACCGAGGAATAGAAAGGAAGGACCCGGGGCCAGAGCAAGTTGGGTTGGGGTATAGAGCCGTAAGCGCGGTGGGGGGTGACAGAGGACGTGCTCATACGGTTCATAGAAGGAGATGATCAACTCGTTGATTGTTGGGAACTTTCACTCCTCTATATTCTAAATATGCCTTTCTAGGAGCATTACGATCTGCAGCTCAAATGGTCTCTTATGAAGTCTCTATTGGTCTTATTCTTATTGTGCGCCTTGTGAGCGCGTTTGGATCCGTGAAGGCAATCGCTCGGATGTTCCCCTAACCCAACCTGGGAACGGACCGGAGGGAACCGCAGCATGGGGAATGTCCGCGTCTCGTCGCAAGGCTCATTTTTGTTGTGGGTCATAGGGCGGGCTTCGGGCCGGCAGCTTTATCTGATCAAAGGCCGGGGCACAGGGGTTTTGGTACTATCCAGGTGCGAAGAACCCCGGAGGTGACTGCAATGAGCAGAAATCTCACTCACCGGCCTAAACGACGAGCAAACACTCGAACGTGAGAGCAAGGGATCACCCAACGAATGGACGAGCTCCAAGGAGGGAGGAGAGAGGGGGGCAAGAACCATGCTTTCAGAGAAGTGGCGGTCCGAATCTTATCTGAACTGCGATAATAACTGGCTAAGCCGTGCCATAAGGGGTCATTCTCCAAACGGGACGGGGCCAAGCCTTTAGGTTGTTTAAGTAGGTTGGGGGACAGATCGGCCATAGGAGTACTCCGGGGTATAAACCAGGGCAACAAATGTTGAGCATACGACGATGCCGCCCGTTTTCATTTCGTGGAAGTCCCCGGCAGAGGAAAGGGCTGTAGGTGATGGCGCGTTTTGCTTCTTATCGTTAGAGGGGCGCTGAAATCGTTCCTATTGGGTCGTGCGTGGCAGCTGGTATAGATGAATAAAGGCGGGCCGCTTGAACGGGACCTATTCTCTTAATAGGCGGCAAAGCGGCATAGGAAAGGGACCGAGCTGACTGATGAGTGCCTTTTAAAAAATGCTAAAAAGGCACTCATGTGGAGCTAGCATGGCTGGCTACATACAAGTATAGCCAAATCAAGATGAGACGGGACGGACGGTCAGAGGCCGCAGCGGGACTACCATAGGAAAGCCCGCCCCCGCTAGCTAACATAGAAATGGATTCCCGGATAGCAGTAGTCTCTATGTGAATCTCTTCCCGACCGGGCCAGGCCGAATTGGGCCACCACTTGGGATGGGAATGGCTTAACCCACATGCATCATTTGATGAAAGCACTCCAGCCCAGCCTCTTCAAGAAAGCTTTGCTTGGTAGGCGCTGCCTACTCACTCGGACAATGCTCTGAACACGAAGAAGTTCGGCCCCCTTTTCTCCCATGCTGAGTCACAGGCAGCGCCTCGGAAAGCACGGACGAGCCACATGCAGGGAAACTTGCCCGTGTGGTTCTGGCCGGGGACCCCGGTATACTGTACTAATATGTGTAGGTTCTTGTAATTTGAGTGAGATTGTCATGGCGCAAAAGCAGATATGGTTTGGTATTCCCTTGTTCCCTGTATTGGTTATGTTCTTTATTTCTTGTCTAGCAGAAACTAATCGAGCTCCGTTTGATCTCCCAGAAGCGGAAGCGGAATCAGTTGCAGGCTATAATGTAGAATATGCGCGGGATGCGATCCTTAATAGTTCACTGTTGGCGGAAGCCAATGTCCCGGGGTCCAGGGGACTCATTCTGACTGAAACAAGGGGCGGGTCTTTACCAACTTCAAAATCTTCGATTTTAGGGAGAAAAAAAAGGTGAGCGCCCTTTATTGAAAACGAAAGGAAAGCCTTTATATATATGTATTTTCTTTATTGGTCAAGCATGCGAAGAAAGTGATAAAAGCCCTAAAAAAGGGAGTTGGGTAAAGCAAACTCCCTCCTTGGACGAGCACGGGGCTTAGTCAAGTAGAACCGGGTTGCGCTGCTTGATGCTCCGATCGAAAAAGAAAATCAGTGGGGCCATGCCGGTACGACTGAATATGCGTTAGAAAGGTCAATCCCTCCCCTACGACACCAAAAAAAAGCGGGCCGAACTTCTAACAGCCCGCCCGCTTCCATAGAACCATATCGTGGCAACGTAGACCTAAGTGGTCATATTGGATCCTTGGGAACCATCACAAGTACGGCCGGCCTATATTTGAACGAAAATGCCGTGTCGTCCAGCGGAGCCTAGAAGAAGGTGACTCGCGCAGACAGCTGACTCCTTTTCAATAGAAAAGAATAGCCAAACCAACCCAGCTGGCTGGTCAATCTCAGAGATCTTATCGGCCGGCAAACCGGAGACGGACGACCACGGTCCCGACCTTACCAGCACCGGAGGTGTACTAATCAATGAACCCCCGAAACCTACTTTCTTTTCTGACAAAATCAACCAAGCCTAACTGGTCACGACATGTTGTTGATATTGATTGAGTTGGAGGGACTTTCGCTGACTGAATCCATCCATAAACCTAGACCCCGGTAACCTTCGTAACCAAAGCGTCACGACAACATCCAAAGGTTACCTTTGGATTCTTAAGTAGGGGGCAAGGAGGAGCACGTAGGAATGCCGACCACTACATAAGTTACTAGTGGCGGAGAGAAAGCGAGCAGCACCTTGTATAGGTTGGGCGGAACTTGAAGAAGCGAGCCCCTATCAGAGAAAGCCATTTCGCGCTAGCCTAGCTAGCTAACGTTTTTCAACTGGCTGTTATGTTAGTTGTAGCGCGCCTTTCCTCCTTCTCTCACTTCTAAAAGATTTAGCAGTCTTTTCTTATGATGACCTGTTCGAGAGAGTACGATACATCGGTGTAAAAGATTGAGTTGGATCTGTGAGGTTGGTTATAGTAAGGCCTGGCCGGAAAGTGTTCTTGCCTCTATCATTAGCTCGGGTAGTCGCCGTTTCTGGTGTTTTAGCCGACGATAACGATAAAGAGAAGGGAATCTCCTATTTCATTAACAGACAGTCATTCGTCTAACCGATTAAGCGCTCAAGAGAAGGGCAGGCAGGAGACAGCAGTTTGCCACGAAAATGATGGAAGGTTGATTCAGGCAATCCTTTAGTGAAAATGTCCGCCACTTGATTGTTGCTACGAACAAGTCGAATGAGCAATTTGCCCGCGACGACGAGGTCGCGAACGAAGTGGTAGTCAACTTCTATGTGCTTAGAGCAGGCATGGAACACAGGATTGGCCGCCAAGTGTGTAGTGCTAGCATTATCACAGTGCAGGAGAAATTGATAGCGAAATGGCACCGCTAGATCGCGTAGCAAGTAAGAAAGCCATAACAGTTCAGAGGTAGTAAGGGCGAGTGCCTTGTATTCTGCTTCGGCACTAGACCTGGAAAGAGTCGGTTGCTTTTTGGAAACCCAAGTCAGTAGGTTTTTTCCGAGAAATACGCAGAAGCCAATAGTGGACCGTCTGCTATCGGGACAGCCAGCCCAGTCGGCATCGGAGAATGAAAAGAAGGTGGTTAACGGTCCCGGAGTGATGGTTAGGCCAAGGCCAAGAGAACCCTTCACGTAAGATGCGTTTTACAGCCTGGAGATGTACGGTGGTGAGAGCGTGCATGAACTGACAAACTTGATTGACGGCATAGCAGATGTCAGGTTTGGTGAGAGTGAGGTACTGAAGGGCGCCAACAATGCTACAATATTCTGTTGCATCAGAGAGAGGAGCACCATCGTATGCAGAGAGCTTTGAGCCAGACGCAAGGGGTGTGGGACATGGCTTGGAGTTTTGCATATGAGTGCGATCAAGCACATCCAAGGTGTATTTAGTCTGAGTCAAGACTAGAGCAGTCGAGTTTGGCTTCGATTTCCAAGAAGAAATGAAGATCACCAAGATCTTTCATGGCGAAGTGCGTACCCAGTCGCTGAATGAAAGAAAGGGGGTTCAAAGCTTGCTGACTAGGCAAGGAACGAAGGAGGTGAAAGACAACTCGCCCTACTAATCGATAAGGAAATCCGAGGAGGCGAGACTGAAAAGGAAAATGGAATTCGTAGTTAGAAAGAAAAAGAATGAGTAGGGCTGTGACAGTGTGGATCGTCGCAGTATAGGTTTTCTATCATTTGGCCTACCCGGCCCTGTTCTGTACCCTTTCAGCAGGAGGCCAGGCAATAAGAGTAGTCTCGGCAGACTTCTTCCACCTCGATAGTTCATAGTGTAACAATAGCAAGTCGCCTTGACCCTACAAAGAAAACGAAAGGGATGCAAGCAAGGAATCAGCTCCGGCTCGACCCAATTTCACAATATAAATAAAGGGGGTCTGAAAGTATGATATGATTTGGCTCAAGCTCAAACTCCCAAAACAACCAGAGAATAAACACGGAGCAAGAAGGAAAACCATTGAGCTTTCCTCGGCAACTTTCCCTTGTTAAGATAAGAGTATGGGCTGAAAAGAGCGCTTTGTATAGGTTGGGTTTGCTGGGCTTCCAGACAAGGAAGATGAAGAGAAAAGTGTCGAAAGCAACAAGCAACGGATTGGATTACCTTTTCAAAATCCATAAAAGAAGGTTTTGAGTACTAAGCAAACTCCGTCCTAGGCCTCCTTCTAGTCCGACTTCCTAGGTGGTAGCATGTCAGGCTCAGTGCATCCTTTATCCTGTTCTATTTTCTCAGCTTCTTGCTCCTTGAGCTACAAATTCTGGCTGGATCTGCAACTCCCTCATGTAATCCACCCTCTCCTTGTCATGGCCCATCATCTCATTGGTCGACTATGATATCAATTTAACGAGAGATGGTAGGTCCATCTTCCGCAAATCAATGATCGACTGCGTCCGGACCTCGTCCCCCTCTCAGACCTCTTCTTGTGTAATTGCCTCTGGTGGTATATGGTTGTTCTGTAGGGAAGACTTGGTGGACGTGGAAGTTCTTCCTCACTCATCGCAGGCGTTAAACGTTATTATTAGGCGGGTAAGTGAAATTGATTGTCTCTTTACTGCCATTTACGCTAATCCTAATCCAGCTTCTAGAGAGGAATTGTGGGAGTACTTGCATTGCAAGGTCTGTCCACTGAACTCATCAATCAACCTTGACCTTGACTCTCACTACGTACTCCAACTCTATCTATTAGAAGTTTCAGGCTGAGGTGAGCTACTTCTTTTCTTTCTTTTTTGAGCTCTCACCTTGAGCCGATCTTATTCAATGGATTGTGACTTCTCAGCTTGAGCTTTCGATCGAATTTCCATTGATGGACTAGTGGACTCATTGGACTCTTCTATCTAAGCTTGAGCCCGAAGCGAGTGAAACTCGTCCTTCATTTCATACCTCAGTCCGGT